GAAGTCTGAATAGTAAATAGTAGGTATGAATCATAGTTCAAATATTTCTTTTCTTGATCTATTCTATATATTCCGTGCTCCAGATACTAGAATAAATATCCGACGAGGTAGAATCATCTTGATAGAGATGACAGGCCCATTTTCTGTATTATCAATAGGATCAATTATAACAAGTCACACACTCATATTCCGGAAATACCGAAACAAATAAATCTCACGGTCGAACTACCAGAATGGTCTAGAAATCCGAGTCTTTCTTAAGTAAAGTAATTTTTTTGATTGAAAAACTAGGACTTTATAGTTTAGTTCTTATGAACCTAACTCATTGAAATTCCATCCAGTAAAACGGAAGAATTATAAATTTCCAAAATAATAGATAGGAATATCGCAAATAGAGCCATTGCGACCCCCATAAGTGGTGTAGTCCCCCAGCCCGGTGCTACTTTACCATATTCCGAATTCAATGGTTTCAATAAATTCCCTACAGTAGTTCGTCTTGGCCCAGATCTAGAACTACCCTCAACGGTTTGTGTAGCCATAAAATACTATTCCTTGGTTGAGATCTGTTGACTTTGTATACCATTCCGTTGTAGTTGTAAATAAACGATCTTATCGTAGATCCATTGTGATCTTGAAATTATCTAAAAATGGAAACAGCAACCCTAGTCGCCATCTCCATATCTGGTTTACTTGTAAGCTTTACTGGGTACGCCTTATATACCGCTTTTGGGCAACCCTCTCAACAACTAAGAGATCCATTCGAAGAACACGGGGACTAGTTGAAGTAATGAGTCTCCCATATTGGGAGGCTCATTACTTCAATTGAGATAATGAAAAATTATTTCATTTTTTTAGTTTTAGTCGGAACCTTAGGCGGTTCTCGAAAAAAGATAGCGAAAAAAATTATCCCTAAAGTCGAGACTAAAAGGAATGTATAAACCAATGCTTCCATAGATTCGATCGTGGTTTACAATTATAGCTTCCACACCTATTCATTTGGGATCATTTACCATATAAAGAAAAGTAAAGAGTCAAAGAATAAATGGTGATTCAAATCAAGATTTCTCCGGTACCTTATGTCAAATCAAAAAAAATAGAGGCGAAAGATACCAGAGAAATGTTGTATCAGACTACTTGTCTCCTTGTAGTTGGATCCCCAAGTTTTTGAAATGTTCCAAATTCCACTTGAGCATCCAAATCTGGATCAATACCAGCAAAAACATCTCTGAACAAGGTTCTAGCACCATGCCAAATGTGTCCAAAAAAGAAGAGCAAAGCAAACGTAGCATGCCCAAAAGTGAACCAACCCCTTGGACTGCTACGAAAAACACCATCGGATTTCAAAGTAGCCCGATCTAATTCAAAAATTTCACCTAATTGGGCACGTCTAGCGTATTTTTTTACAGTAGCAGGATCACCATAACTAACTCCATTGAGTTCACCACCATAGAACTCGACAGTTACACCTACTTGTTCAACACTATACTTTGATTCTGCCCTTCTAAAAGGAACATCGGCTCTCACAATTCCGTCTCCATCTACTAAAACTACCGGAAATGTTTCAAAAAAAGTAGGCATACGACGTACAAAAAGCTCGCGCCCTTCTTTATCTCTAAAGACGGGGTGTCCTAACCATCCAACAGCTATTCCATCCCCGTTGTCCATTGAGCCTGCTCTGAATAATCCCCCTTTTGCCGGATTATTACCAATGTAATCATAAAAAGCTAATTTTTCGGGAATTTTAGACCAAGCTTCCGATAAACTCAGATTTTCGGCTAGTCCGGCGCTAACTCTTCGATATATTTCTTGCTGAAAGTATCCCTGATCCCACTGATAACGAGTGGGACCAAATAATTCGATTGGGGTAGTTGCTGAACCATACCACATAGTTCCAGCAACAACGAAAGCTGCAAAAAAAACAGCAGCGATACTACTAGAAAGTACAGTTTCAATATTTCCCATACGTAATCCTTTGTATAGACGTTGAGGCGGACGGACACTAAGATGGAATAGACCTGCTAATATGCCCAATGTACCCGCTGCAATATGATGAGAGGCTATTCCTCCCGGAACAAAAGGATCAAAACCTTCCGCGCCCCACGCTGGATTTACAGATTGTACTTTTCCAGTTAGTCCATAAGGATCGGACACCCATATTCCAGGACCATACAAACCTGTTACATGAAATGCGCCAAAGCCAAAGCAAGCCACCCCTGAGAGAAATAAATGAATTCCAAAGATCTTGGGCAAATCCAAAGAAGGTTTTCCCGTACGCTCATCACAGAATATTTCTAGATCCCAATACACCCAATGCCAGATAGCTGCCAAGAAGCACAAGCCAGAAAACACAATATGTGCCCCTGCAACACCTTCATAACTCCAAATACCCGGATTCGTTATAGTTCCTCCTGAAATACTCCAACCACCCCACGAATTGGTTATTCCTAAACGAGTCATGAAGGGTATAACGAACATACCTTGTCTCCACATTGGATCAAGAACAGGGTCAGAGGGATCAAAAACCGCTAATTCGTATAGAGCCATCGAACCGGCCCAACCAGAAACTAGAGCTGTATGCATTATATGGACAGAAAGCAATCGACCGGGATCATTCAATACGACAGTATGAACACGATACCAAGGCAAACCCATGGAAATACCCCTTTATCAAAGATAAATAGACACTATGTCACCTTATTTTATCGCATTGTAAAGGACTATACTATGTACCTAAGTACCTAACCTTTTCAGCGGATTCTGTATGAGAAAGAGTTAATATTTATTCCGTTCCATTGAAAATAACGGAACAATTCTGTTCATAAGAACAAAGAGAAGCAGATCTATTCTATACCCGATAAGTACCAATACGCAATGGGAGAATTGGTCCCATTTTGTGGGAACGAATGCATAGATACTTGTTTATCATTCGAACGATCGATTGCTCCGTTCGTTAAAATTTTTCTTTATTCATTCTATCTTACTCTATAAACCTTCCAATCAATCTATCTAGAAAATAGAATAAACAGAAAAAAGGATGAAGACAATAAACCCATTGTTACGTTTCCATATTAAAGTGAAGTATAGTACTTAATTTTTTTTTTCTTTAATTTAATGCCCATTGGTGTTCCAAAAGTACCTTTTCGGAGTCCTGGAGAGGAAGATGCAGTTTGGGTTGACGTATAGTGCGACTTGTCAGACATATTGGGTCATATGGGATTTACCCGTTCTCTCCCCCGATCGAGATATCCTCTGTTTCGCCCAAGAAATATTGTATTGAGATTGAGTGAACCATCAATCATTTGGAGCGTGAAGTACAATTAGATCAATTTATATTGGGGATCAATATTATCAATTAGAAGAATTTATGGTTGACTTGGACTGATAAAATAAAGTATCCAGGCTCCGCTCAGAAAATACCAAATTGGTAACAAATTGATAATATATGTACGATTACCACTTATATCATAAACGATTCTTATACTTACTATAGGAGCGATCTCAAACTGCCAACCAATGGAGTAGTATGATGAATACATCGAATAGTTTGGAGAAGACATGAAACAAATTGAAAAAGAAGTCGTAACAAAAAAAAGTGGTACTGAGATCATTTGCCCTATATGTACAAATAGAATTCGGGCAGATCTTTTCCCGGAGTAGAACAAACATGAACCTAAAAAAATTGAAAGGGCCCATTCAGTAACAATAAAATGACATCGTGATTTGAATCTCGATGAAACAATACATCAATGAGAGGTTAGTTCAATAAGTTCAGTAAATTCTTTTTTTTTATAGGTAAGGGAACAAAAACTCATCTTATGTTTTTTGAAAAATAGAAGAAGAAAACCCCCTTCATTAGAAAAAGAAAAACCTGTTACAGAAAAAAAAAAAAAAAAGAAATAGAACTGGAATCGACACATTGATTCTTTTTTTTTCGCAATTTTATTTTTTGAACCGTATGCATCCAAAGGTGCACGTACGGTTCCTAAGGGAACCAATTTTGTCCTAATCAACCGACTTTATCGAGAAAGATTACTTTTTTTAGGACAAGAAGTTGATAGCGAGATCTCGAATCAACTTGTTGGTCTCATGGTATATCTCAGTATAGAAGATGATACTAGGGATCTTTATTTATTTATAAACTCTCCCGGCGGATGGGTAATACCAGGAATAGCCATTTATGATACTATGCAATTTGTGCCACCCGATGTGCATACAATATGCATGGGATTAGCCGCTTCAATGGGATCTTTCATTCTGGTCGGAGGAGAAATTACCAAACGTCTAGCATTCCCTCACGCTTGGCGCCAATGAGTTTTTTTATTTGAAAAAAAAAAAGGAAGACTATGCCTTCCCATATTGAATATGAATAATAAGTAATAATAGCATGGCACTTCGAGCTCGATATGAGCAAACCATTATTGTTTTTTTCATAACATGAGATTTTACGTCGAGATAGTAGTATGAAACAGAGGTCATTTCGGATTTGATCTTATGTGTCGGGGGTACATTTCAGCGTCACAAACCATTCTTTTCCACACCAGAATTTTCTTTCTGATATTTATGTTATGAAAGAAAAAGTACAAAAATGAAAAAAAAAAAAAGATCATTTTTTTCCTTATTTGATCGTATCAGAAAGGAACTTTGGGATTGCTAAATCACAGACAAAATAAATATATAAAGCAACAGAACCATCATAGTATTTTTTTTACTCCTACGAAAGGAAGGGTGGTAAATGGATCATTCAACGATCTGGATCGGATGGATTCTATTTCTTTCTTCAATAGAATAGAAGAGAAGAAAAAGAAAAATTCCATTGTAGAGCCGTATGCACAAAAGATGCCTGTACGGTTGTACAATTCTATTTTTTTTCTTATATTTTTTTTATCCCTTACTTTAGCCCAATCATGCAAGATAGAAGAACCGTTCATGATGTTATATCAATATCATCAGGGTTATGATTCACCAACCTGCTAGTTCTTTTTATGAAGCACAAGCAGGCGAATTTATCCTGGAAGCGGAAGAACTACTGAAACTTCGCGAAACCCTCACAAAGGTTTATGTACAAAGAACGGGTAATCCTTTATGGGTTGTATCCGAAGACATGGAAAGAGATGTTTTTATGTCAGCAACAGAAGCCCAAGTTCATGGCATTGTTGATCTTGTAGCGGTCGAAAATGAAAATACTAGGGATTTCATGTAAATCCATTTCAAACCATAATTCGAATTTTCTGCGATTTGATATTGAATAGAAAAAAAAATTCATGATCAGCAATCATCAGGTTAAGATCGATCTAAACCAACCCATTCCATTCTAGAATTCTATATATACATACGAAATGCCAACTATTAAACAACTTATTAGAAACACAAGACAGCCAATAAGAAATGTCACGAAATCCCCCGCTCTTAGAGGATGTCCTCAGCGTCGAGGAACATGCACTAGGGTGTATGTGCGACTCGTTCAGATCATGAGTTCGAACAAATGAGACAATTTTACAGTATCAATGACCAGTACCAATGAATAGGATAGATAGAGAAGATCTATCATATACCTATATTGTGTTTGGAATTTATGGTTTACATTGGTGCAAATCCAATCACCTAGATTTGAGATGAAAAGCAATTCCCCATTGGGGGCAAATGGTTATCCATTAAGCGGAGGAAATGGTATTATAAGAAGCAAAAAGGTTATACTCCTATTCTTGAAAGAACGGACTAACAGGGTCAGCTACCTAGCCAACTTTCATAATTAAATGCCGTCACTGTATGGATAACTCTTATTGTGAAAAGAACTATTACTGTATAATTGATGGGTAGAGCCAAAGAGTGTGAACTATACAAGTTAACAATAACATTTGATAAAATGAAAGAAGAGGCTCCGGTGTATAGAGAGGACCTCACCGTTTAAAAAAAAAGTAACCATAGAAACGATGGAACCCACTATTTTTTTTATTTGGTATCGTTAGAATTTCTTATTTCCAGGTGAAATGCCTGGAAGGAATAAAAAATCGTGGTTGGGGAAAGTCATAGTAGCAAAAGCCATTGGAATTTATATTTTATATATCGGAATAATCCGTTTTGTTATTAATTGACGGGGGGTAAAGGATGACTGAAAGAAGAGAAATCAATTAGTTATTCATTAAGGTTTAATTTGATTCAATGACCAGAGTTAGACGAGGATATACAGCTCGGAAACGTCGAACAAAAATTCGTTTATTTGCATCAACCTTTATTGGGGCTCATTCAAGACTTACTCGAACGACTACTCAACAGAAAATGAGAGCTTTGGTTTCCTCTCATCGAGATAGAGGCAGGCAAAAGAGGGATTTTCGTAGTTTGTGGATCACTCGAATAAATGCAGTAATTCGTGAGAATAAGGTATTCTATAATTATAGTAGATTAATACCAAATCTGTATAAGAAGCAATTGCTTCTTAATCGTAAAATACTTGCGCAAATATCTATATCAAATAAGAATTGTCTTTACATGATTTCCAATAAGATTATCAAATAAAGGATATGATATTATAAAATATAATACAGAAATGATTGAAATTGAAACAGAATTCCCCGGAGAATGAACTCCGGGAAGATAGAATAAAAAAAATTAAGTAAGATAAGTAGTAGGAATGAACGAACATGTTTCAATAAAAAAAAAGATTTCTTCTTCCCCCATTTGTTATTTCTTATAACACAAGAAAAAAATCGGGATTCTAGGCCTTTTGAACAAAACATCAATCTGAGCTTGAGTTCCGATTGGAGTTTTGAGTCAATTGAGGAGTGTGTTTATTTATTTCTGGTTCTAGGACCAGTAGTTCTGGGGATCGACTCGGCTCTCTCAAATTGTTTCTCATTATTAAGAAAAGGTAACAAAGATAAAATACGAGCTTGTTTTATAGCAATAGTAATTAATCGTTGTTGTTTCAAGGTCAATTTATTCACCCGTCTAGATAATATTTTTCCTTGTTCACTAATAAATCGACTAATTAAACTCATGTTTCTATAATCGATTCGATCCCCCGATCCAATTGGGGACAAACGTCTACGAAAGGATCGCTTGTATTTACGAAAAGGTTGCTTGGATTTATCCATGGTTTATTCCTTATCTCTAAAATTCTATTTCTTTATTCATTTCAGATCTGACCGAAATAGGCTTTGATTCGCATCGTTTATATTATACATATCATATATAATACACATCATATGTATAGTATATATATATGAAAATTAAATCGGGTTTGATTTGTATTGTATATATTATGTATATTATATATGTTATATTATATATGTTAAGTTAAAAATGTTTATGTTAAGTTAAATATGTTAACTTAAATATGTTAAGTTCTTCCTCTTCCTGTTCCTTGGAAAGATCGCGCACACGTTCCGTTCCATCTATTTCTTTATTTCCCCATGAATCGTATGCTTGTGACAATAGTGACAAAATTTTCTCAATTCTAATCGACTGGATGTATTGTGTCGATTCTTTTGAGTAATATATCTAGAAATACCCGGCTTTTCTTTATTGACACCATTTCGGACACAACTGGTACATTCCAAAATAACTCTGACTCTGACATCTTTACCCTTGGCCATGAACCCCCTTTTGATTTGGATCGACTTAACTTCTTCTATTTTCGACCCGAACTGAAGAAGAATAAAAGAACAAAAAAATAAATAAGAAAATCAATAGAAGTTACTAACTTGAAATTAAATTTTCATTTCTAAAGCTAAAGATTTCGTTGTGTTGTATGTGTTGTAATTATATAATTACAATTAATATTAATAGAGTAATAGTAATAATTAATAATAAAGTAATAATTAAGTAATACAATTTCTTTCTAACTATCAATTATTCCTATCTTAAATCCCAATATTTCATTTAAGTATCTTCTTTCTATGCTATGATTTCGTGGATCCTGCCCTAGATCTGGATACACATTTCCGTTTCTGTTCCCCAAAATTCGATCTTAGATTCACCAGATTTTTGTCGAGGTTCAATACACTTTTTCTTTTTCTTTCCTTCCTATCCTCCTATCCTAAAGAACTGAAAAAAAAAGGAAGGGGCAAAATTTTAGTCACGTCACGTAGAATTGTATCCCTAATTTTCTTCATTTCTTCGCATCTTCATTTCTTCGCATATTAATAACTAGAATTAAAAAAAAGGGAATGACAAGGCATCTGGGAATAAACGATTAATTTCTATCAATAGACCTGCTAAAGACCCAAACCATAGAGTAGTTAGCACAGGTGCCACGGAAAGATATGTTTTTATATCTCGCATTGAAAATCCTCCTTCTTTATTGTAATACATATATGTATGGTCAGATGTTGTAGTTCAAGATCATTTGTATTTTTTTTTACTTTACGCGGAATTCCTAACTAAAATAGATATGTACAATGAACCAATAGATGAGATTTTCCTGTCCCTAAAAAATAAAAAGATGACCCCTTCTTCCTGAGCATTTCCGATAAATTTTTATTATTTTTTTTATACGATTTTTTTATACGATACACCGATAAGATAAATTTTAATTTTTTTTATACGTTAGGTTTCAGATGTATAAAATTCTTTTATTATATGAAACCAAAGAAATGACAAGAAAATTGTATATAGATAGAGGGGAAAATAACAATGTGGAAAACAAGACAGGGATTTTGTACAATGACACTGTACAAGAACTTTAAAAAGGGATGTAGCGCAGCTTGGTAGCGCGTTTGTTTTGGGTACAAAATGTCACGGGTTCAAATCCTGTCATCCCTACCTATTACTTCTCTTATGGGCAGTAACGAGGGATTAATTAAGATCGATTGAAATTGGACATAATCTTTCATTTTTGCATGCTATACGTATGCAAGATATGTTTGGGGGTAAAAAAACCTTTTCTTTACACTACAGTCGTATCTCCTGTAATAAGAAAGCGCTCTTAGTTCAGTTCGGTAGAACGCGGGTCTCCAAAACCCGATGTCGTGGGTTCAAATCCTGCAGAGCGTGATTCCGTTTATGTTATGTCGAATCACAATAAAAAAACTTAACAAAAAAAAGTTTAATTGAAACTTGAATTTGACCTCCCGCAGGGAGGAGGTCAATCAAAAAAAATAAATGTTACTCAATCAAAGGTCCAACTGATCACCACGTCTGTATTGTAAATATGCAGTTACGAATAATCCCGCCAAAGTAATAGGAATTAGACCTAAGACGATTCCAAATAGAAAAACTTCAATCATTTCGGTTTTTTGAGGGGATAAAAAGATGAGTAAGATCTATCCCTAAATATTAATCTGAATTATCCGTGAATCTCAATAACCAAGAATTGGCAATTGATGTGGAAAGGAACCATGGAACACCTGGAATCTCAGAGAAATATTCATTTTTATGAATTGTTCATTCAATTCATTTCAAATAAGTCGTATCTTATTCAAACCAATCAATAGAGCTGGGGTTATAGTTAAAGCAGCCAGTAGAAAACCGAAATAACTAGTTATAGTAGGCATGAAAGAGCTAAATTAGATATGTTCTTTTGTTACATATGTTGATAAAACACTTACCTAAGTTTCAATTTTCCCAGATACAACAGTAACGGTAAGAAAAAACCAATTGACAGGATTAGTTTAGTTCAATTGAAAGTTCTTGATTCATCAGCTGTGACATCGATCGGTCCTGTGATTACGAATCGACAGATTCATTGTGCAATTCGTGAGTTGAGTAAAGTAATAGTAATAAGAACTGTGTCGTGTAACTTCATTCAAAAATGAAATTATATTTAAGTAATTTTGGAATAAAATAAAAAAATGGGATTTGAAAAGAACTTCAATTTTGATCATTTCTTTTCTTTTTCAATAAAAAGGATCTAATCCATTTTGGGGCGAACGACCTGATATTACCTTTTACTTATTTTTTTTTTTTTTTACTCATTGGATTCAGTACATTAATAGGTTGGTTAATTGCCCATAATATCTCGAATGAGAAGAAAAAAAGTGCCCTACGATATATCGAAACGATC